TGTAAAGCTTCCGCATAATTTCCTTCCGATTGAGCTGACATCCGTTACGGTCGTCATTCGATTCAAAGAATTCTCCGTTCCAGAAACGTACATGAGATTTTCATCTCATACGGCTCCTCCCCTATGTGCATAATGAAAATAATACATGGAATCAAAAAAGATTGAAATATTCTCATTATGAATTCAGTGGGGCTAACGTTTTTACAAGAAATCTCTAGCCAACCTTTCTGCAAAAGATATTTTCTTAACATCACGCGTGTTGATACTGGTACTAGATAAAAATGTAAACTCCAACAATTTCTTTGTTCTCAACGCCCTTTAATTTCCAGGAATTAATCACTTCAACAGTCTTCTATGGTTCTAAGGGTATCCAAAGTACCAACGAGATGGATGTTTGTTATCCCAACCATTCTTTTTAGTCCCGATCCCAATAAGGAAAGGCGGTAATTTTAAACAAAGTTTTCGTGTTGTTGATTCCTAGGCGTAGCGCCTCTTCCCCTATGCGGCCTATTGGTACTAGTCTAGTATGGTAGGGTTGGCCTGTAATATAGAACCCATAGGTGTAACCTTTCGCTCAATACTCGAATCAACAATTGAAGCATCTGAGGCTGCATTAATCGGGGATACACGACAGAAGGAATTGTTTTATCTAGAAACTTCACCTTCAACAAGCGTAGATTTTTTCAATAATCTTTTTCGTTCTTTTCTATCCCGAATCTTCTGTCTTTCTCCTAAGACCGAAGCGGTAAATAAAAAAATAATCAAATCACACCATCTCTATAATAGGTAAATGCCTCTTTTTCTCCTGAAGTTGTCGGAATTATTCGTAATAAGATATTGGCCACAATTGAAAAGGTCTTATCAATAAAATTTTCATTTATCCGCGATCTAGGCATAGGTAGAAATCCATTCTATAATTCTTTTCATTAACTCTCGTGAGAAAACGATCCCACAAGTAAAGGAATTTTACAGTACGAAATAACATAAAAGCAGACTCATATCCAATTTTTTCTTTTTGAAGGGGGTCGATAAAAAATAAGAAATATTAGAATCCGATTCGATTTCATCCAAATGTAGTAGTATAAATGTAGTAGTATAAGAATGAAAGGAACTATTCCGATTTGATCAAAGTAGAAGAATCAAAGAATTTATCTTGCGGATTAGGAGAATTCGAGAAGTTTTTCTGAAATTAAGATCCAAAGAAGAAAAAAATCGAATAATTCTTCAATAATCCTTCTATAATGAAAATAGAATAACCCTCCATTTTGTGTTTTGTCCATAGCGGGTAGACGCTTATACACTATACAATCAAATCGAAAAGGATGATTTATGAATTTGGAATAGATTTACGGGTTAAGGGGTTGTTGTTAAGCGACCTAAAATTGGAAAGAAATTTTCAAATTCTTATGGAAATTGAATTCGAATAAAAAGATAATTATGATCGAAAGGTATCCATTTACCATAGTCCAACAAAATAGACCGATCAGTTGATTCGTTCCAATTCATTGATTGAATCCGGTAAAAATATCAGAAAAAGGTAGGAGCGCCGCCTCCGTCTTGGCAAACAAGATATATCTTTATTGTTATTGTTTTTAACCGTTTTTCAAAAAAAGATTATATTATCTTTTTCTCCCAGCTCCCTGGCTCGAAGAAAAAATGCTTTCTTTGATGAAAAGTTTTCCATTTTTATAGCTAGAATGGATTCGAGTGTCTGTACCCATCTAACAATCGAATATGAACAACTCGCAATTCGCTCGGATTCTCGGTCATAATCATTATGTAGGAGAGATGGCCGAGTGGTTCAAGGCGTAGCATTGGAACTGCTATGTAGGCTTTTGTTTACCGAGGGTTCGAATCCCTCTCTTTCCGTATCTTCACCCAATTCACCAATGCTTCAGACCTTTCTTTGAGATAGATTCTCAATTCCTAATTTCTGTGATACGGAAGGAAAGAAAGAACGGGCAGGGAATAAGGATCTGCCTACTGATCTATGATACATGAATGGGAGAAAAATACAAATCTCCGGATCCAATTCCTTACCTTGTGTCCCTTTACTTAACTTAAGTGAAAGGGAAAAATTGTACGAACCCTTGGTTTGTTATTTTAGTTAGGTTTAAGTCTGACGAGAATAATATTCTACGACAAGTAATTCATTTATTTTCAAACCGACCCATTTACTATCTATTATTTGATTGACTAATCCTTTATATTGGAATGCGTGAAGAGTCAAATGCTTTGGCAATTCTTCATGGTGGGATGAATCAAGATAATTTTGAATCAGAGCTCTGGATTTTTTGTCATCCCTTGCTGTAATAATATCTCGGGGTTTGCAACGATAACTTGGTATATCTACTATACGACCATTAACTAAAATATGTCTATGATTAACTAATTGGCGGGCTTGAGGAATAGTTGAAGCCATACCCAATCGAAAAAGGATGTTATCTAAACGCATTTCAAGTAATTGTAGTAAAACTAGACCCGTTGATCCTTTGGCTTT